ATATAGAAAACGTTTCAGCAAAGAAAAAGCCTTCCTTCAAGGGCAAGGGGGGGGGGGGATACATTTTTTTGTGAAAACTGTTAAAAAAATAGATATATATCTATTCATTTTTGCGAAGTCACGTCTTTTTCCAATATTTATTCTTTATTACATTACAATATTTATACCAGAAGATTTAATCAATGAATTAGAACGAATCAATCGATCCATTTTTTTTTTTTTTACTATGTTTCTAATGGATACGTCTCTTTTAGATCATGATTATATTTTCTTTTTTAGACTATGATTCCATATTCATAAAATTTATAAGATTTATTTCCAGTTTTAGATCTTTCAATAATAACTCCTTACTCCCATGGATCTATTTCAAATTCATGAATCATCCCAGGAATTTTTCTATTTGATTGTATAGTTTATACCCACTATGTAATGCACACAACACAAAACAGATGGTTATTCTATTTTCATCATAGAATGATTATTCGAGTCTTTTTAACCTTTGGGTCATATCAATTAAACCTTCTATAATTAGCCTAATCGGTAAGATAAATTCTTTGATTCTTCAACTTCGATGAAATCGGAATAGTTCCTTTCATTCTTAGACAACTACATTTGGATTAAATTAAATCGAATCTAATCGGATTCAAATATTTTCTTCTATTGATTCCTTTCAAAAAAACAAATAATTTGAATAGAAGGTCATATCTTTTTTTTAATGATTCTTTTTTATGTTATTTCGTACTGTACAATTAATTCCTTTGTTTGTGGGATCATTTTCTCGCAAGAGGTAGTTAAAATAAAAAAATTATAGAATGGATTGTTACCTATGCCTAGATCTCGGATAAATGGAAATTTTATTGATAAGACCTTTTCAATTGTAGCCAATATCTTATTACGAATAATTCCGACAACTTCAGGAGAAAAAGAGGCATTCACCTATTACAGAGATGGTGCGATTTGATTTTTTTATTTACTGCTTTCGGTCTTCGGGGAAAGATACATTATTCGGGATAGAAAGAAAACAAATTTGAAATAAATCTACGCTTTTTGTAAAGGTGAAGTTTGTAAATAAAACAATTCCTTCTGTCGTGTATCCACGATTAATGCAGCCTCAGATGCTTCAATTATCAATTCTAGTATTCAGCGAAAGGTTACACACCTATCCTATGGGTTAAGTCAACCCTACTCCACGAGTACCGATAGGCAGCATAGGGGAAGAAGCACTACGCCTAGGAATCAACAATACGAAAACTTTGTTAGAAATTATACCTTTTCTTTGTCGGGATCGGGACTAAGAAGAATGGTTGGGACAACAGACATCCATCTCGTTCGTATTTTGGATACCCGTATAACCATCGAAGACTGTTGAAGTGACTAATTCCTGGAAATTGAGGGGTGTTAAGGACAAAGAAATTGTTAGAGTTATCATTTTTATAAGGTACTTGATGTTAAGAAAAGATCTTTTACAGGAAGGTTGGCTAGAAATTTCTTGTAAAAACACTAGCCCCCTTCGGTTCATAATGAAATTATTTCAATCTTTTTTGATTCCAGATATTCTTCTCATTATGCACATAAAAATCAAAAAAGGAGGAGCCGTATGAGATGAAAATCTCACGTACGGTTCTGGAACGGAGATTCTTTGAATCGAATGACGACCGTAACGGATGTCAGCTCAATCCGAAGGAAATTATGCGGAAGCTTTACAGAATTATTATGAAGCTATGCGACTAGAAATTGATCCCTATGATAGAAGTTATATACTCTATAACATAGGCCTTATCCATACAAGGAACGGAGAACATACGAAAGCTTTGGAATATTATTTTAGGGCGCTAGAACGAAACCCGCTCTTACCACAAGCTTTTAATAATATGGCCGTGATCTGTCATTACGTGCGACTATCTCCACTATAGAAAGAAAAAAAAGGAAAGAAAGAGAAAAAAAATGCGCGAATAAATACTCGAAAATAGGCTTTCTACATATCATAGGTATCGTCCAAAACAACGATTTTTATCAGCTGTAGCAAAGAAAAAGAAAGAAACTTCGTAGAAGTCGAAGTAGGAGGTAATAGGTATGCCTAGATCCTTTAGTCTATGGATAAAGAGAGGGTCTAATTGACAGAAAAAGCACCGTAAAGATCAATTAAGTGAGATTTTGGTCCGATACAATAAGAACTGCTTACTTATGTAACGATAGGAGATAAAAGTTAGGAATCAACTTATGTAATAGAGTCGATCCCCTAAGGTATTGAGCAGCGGTGTAGAATCAGATCCCAAAGATAGTAAGTCTTTTCTTCCTTATCAAAGAAAAGACTTTTTCAAAAATTCTATATCTATATAAATTTATATATGAAACCGAGATAGTTACCTTTCAGAAAACTCTAATGATAGCGGAAAGACCTATGTTTTATTCTTCTGAAGGTGGGAGAAAAGATAAAACTAAAACTGATTCAACTATTAATCAAAATTAAAGTTTGAAACTCATCTACTTAACCTCTTTT